CTTCAAGAAGTGATGCAGGGGCATCCTGTATTGTTGAATAGAGCGCCCACCCTGCATAGATTAGGCATACAGGCGTTCCAACCCATTTTAGTGGAGGGGCGTGCTATTTGTTTACACCCATTAGTTTGTAAGGGCTTCAACGCAGATTTTGATGGGGATCAAATGGCTGTTCACGTACCTTTATCTTTGGAAGCTCAAGCAGAAGCTCGTTTACTTATGTTTTCTCATATGAATCTCTTGTCTCCAGCTATTGGGGATCCCGTTTCCGTACCAACTCAAGATATGCTTATTGGACTCTATGTATTAACGATCGGGAATCCCCGAGGTATTTGTGCAAATAGGTATAATCAAAATAATTCTAATTGCAGAAACTATAAAAAGGAAACAGTTGACAATAATGCCTATAAGTATACAAAAGAGCCGTATTTTTCTAGTTCTTATGATGCACTTGGAGCTTATCGGCAGAAACGAATCCATTTAGATAGTCCTTTGTGGCTCCGATGGAGACTAGATCAACGCGTCGTTGGCTCAAGAGAAGTTCCCATCGAAGTTCAATATGAATCTTTTGGTAATTATAATGAGATTTATAAGCACTATCGAATAATAGGAAGTGTAAAAAGAGAAATTCGTTGTATATACATTCGAACTACTGTTGGTCATCTTTCTTTTTATCGAGAAATAGAAGAAGCCATACAGGGGTTTTGGCGGGTCTACTCATAGGCTATCTAACTCATGCTCTATATAAAAACTAAGAAATTCTATTAGCGATGCCCATACTCGTGGGAATTCGGGTCTCTCCAATTTCACTGGTATCATAATTTCTGAATTTCTGTGTGAATCAAGATTGAGGAAAGGAAGTTTTCGAATCACTGACCCAGGCCCATTGTGTAATCTTACTCAGCAGAATATGGAGGTCCTTATGGCAGAACGGACCGATCTGGTATTTCACAATAAGGTGATAGATGGAACTGCTATGAAACGACTTATTAGCAGATTAATAGATCATTTCGGAATGGCATATACATCACATATCCTGGATCAAGTGAAGACTTTGGGTTTCCAGCGAGCCACTGCTACATCTATTTCATTAGGAATTGATGATCTTTTAACAATACCTTCTAAGGGATGGTTAGTTCAAGACGCTGAACAACAAAGTTTTCTTTTAGAGAAAAACCATCATTATGGGAATGTACACGTGGTAGAAAAATTACGTCAATCCATTGAGATATGGTATGCTACAAGTGAATATTTGAGACAAGAAATGAATCCTAATTTTCGGATGACTGATCCCTCTAATCCAGTCCATTTAATGTCCTTTTCGGGGGCTAGAGGAAATGCATCTCAAGTACACCAATTAGTAGGTATGAGAGGATTAATGTCGGATCCTCAAGGACAAATGATTGATTTACCCATTCAAAGCAATTTACGGGAAGGGCTTTCTTTGACAGAATATATAATTTCTTGCTACGGAGCCCGCAAAGGAGTTGTAGATACTGCTGTACGAACATCAGATGCTGGATACCTCACGCGTAGACTTGTTGAAGTAGTTCAACACATTCTTGTACGTAGAACGGATTGTGGTACTATCCGAGGTATTTCCGTGAGTCCTCGAAATGGGATGACGGAAAAGATTTTTGTCCAAACACTAATTGGTCGTGTATTAGCAGACGATATATATATTGGTCTACGATGCATTGCCACTCGAAATAAAGATATTGGAATTGGACTTGTTAATCGATTCATAACCTTTCGAGCACACCCAATATATATTCGAACCCCTTTTACTTGCAGGAGTACATCTTGGATCTGTCAATTATGTTATGGCCGGAGTCCTACTCATGGTGACCTGGTCGAGTTGGGAGAAGCCGTAGGCATTATTGCGGGTCAATCAATTGGGGAACCGGGGACTCAACTAACATTAAGAACTTTTCATACCGGCGGAGTATTCACAGGTGGTACTGCCGAACATGTACGAGCTCCCTCTAATGGAAAAATAAAATTTGATGAGGATTTGGTTCATCCCACACGTACCCGTCATGGGCATCCTGCTTTTCTATGTTTTATAGACTTGTATGTAACTATTGAGAGTCGAGATATTATACATAATGTGAATATTCCAACAAAAAGTTTGATTTTAGTTCAAAATGATCAATATGTAGAATCAGAACAAGTGATTGCCGAGATTCGTGCCGGAACGTCCACTTTTCATTTTAAAGAGAGGGTTCGAAAACATATTTATTCTGAGTCAGAAGGAGAAATGCACTGGAGTACTGATGGCTATCATGCGCCCGAATATCCATATAGTAATGTTCATCTATTACCGAAAACAAGTCATTTATGGATATTAGCAGGAGGTCTATGCAGATCCAATATAGTGTCTTTTTCACTCCACAAGGATCAAGATCAAATGAATGCTAATTCTTTTTCTGTCGAAGAAAGATATATCTTTGATCTCTCACTTACTAATGATCAAGTAAGACATAAATTGTTGGATACTTTT